TTATTTCTTTGTTAATGCAGTTCCAACAAAAAACGCCCAATTCGGCAAAATTTTATATGTCTCCTCGATCCAATTACTTCATTTATTCACTTCATCTTTTTCTATCCATCTTATATCAAATGATATCAAAAAAATCGATTTTTGTCATTATATAACATGGTATTCTATGGTAACAACAATAAATGATAACAATATAATAAATGATAACAATAAATAAATGAATAAATTAAATTTAAATAGAGTCAAAAAAAGGGGGGGGTAGTCGAAAAAAGTTATACAAAGCTATATATGAATTACCCCCACCCTCTTCTCTCTTTTTTTATTTCATTAATTGACTTTCATTTGATTAAAATGAAATTCTGTAAAAACCCCCGCCTTTTTTAAAATATTAAAAACAGTTTCTGTAGGTTGTGCACCTTTTTCAAGAAAATATAGAACCCCGGGAATATTTAAATAGGTTTGATTTTTTATCGGGTCATAAAAACCCACTTTCTGAAGATCTCTTCCTTCTCTTCGAGAGCGCACATCAATTGCAACGATTCGATAAAGGGCTCATTGGGATAGATGTAGATGAACTATAACCCCCCCTGGAAACGTATACGAAGTTTTCTCCTCGTACGGCTCGAGAAATTGTAAGTTAGATCTATGTATAGAATTAGAATGTTAAATAGCTCCATAACATCATCAAATCAATTAGACAGACTATGGCTTATTTCATCCTTTTTTTTATTCCTCTTTATCATATCAAAAAAAAGCATTTGTATTCTCATAACTCAAGTTGGATAACTCTGAAATAGTTCAAAAGAAAAGCCTTAGGCATTTCATTTTTTGAGCGGTCTCTAACCCCCTTTTTTGTTTGTCTCGTTTAGAATATATTTGGATTCTTTATCCTTTATCTAGTTGTCGAAACAATTGAAAAGGGGTATTTCCTTGTTCCAAAATATTTTCTCTTTGCCCTGAATCATTGGGTTTAGACATTACTTCGGTGAATTTGAATCATTTCAAAATGACAGCAACATGTCCCTTTTTATGATTTCTTTCTATCAAAAAATCATACGACCGAGCGATTCCCGCATGATACACTTTTGATTAAAAGAGTTTCACTAATTCCGCACAAATTTTTCTTTTTTTATTTGAAACTTGATCGAATTAGATCCTTTCGATTTCTACTAGATCGAAAATATACTTACGAAGTTGTTCCAACTTATTAATTGTCACTAACCTTAGATCTTTGCCCCTGAAAAGTGAATCAATACTTTCTACTCGAGCTACATCATATACTGTTGACATTAAACCCCAACAAAAAATAGTGGTTCTACTGGAACAGAACAAGGGATGTCGAGCCAAGAGCACCTTCATTTCTATAGAATAGAAAATGGTGGTTGTAAGAATCCACAACTGATCATGTCTGTCAAGTCGCACGTTGCTTTTTACCACATCGTTTCAAACGAAGTTTTACCATAACATTTCTCTAGTTTAGTTTGGAGCCGATATGTAATTGATTCAATTATGGAATCATGAATAGTCATTTGTTCGATCGTTTCATAGAAATCTATATTTTTTCTTCTTTTATATGAATTGATGCTTGCTAAAGTAAAGAAATATTATCAAGAATTAAATTTCAATGCATTTTTTATTCTATTGAATAATGCAATATTTTTATTTTCTTTATTAATTTATATATAATTTCTAAATATTACGAATAAAAAGTTATTTTTTTTTTTATTAAATTTACATTTCATCTTCAAGTAACCTAATAGGATATATTCAACAATCTCCGCCTTCTTCGAGTATCAAATAGTAAGAAGAAATGATTCAAATAGTTATTTAATTGAAAAACCCTACCTCATACCAATATCACTATTTGAATAACGTTTTACTAAGGATCGCATTGGATCATCCTAAATAAATCCATGATTCAAAAAATATAGATTGGACACAATCGAATTCATTTTTTTCATAGAGTGAGGGTGGATAAAAGGGGTTGATGGAAAGTCAGATTTAGGCTCTTTTCTTTCATTTCAAACTGAAAACGAAAAAAAAAATCGAAAGAAAAAAAAAGAAATTTACTCTATCTATCAGATAGGATGAAGAGTTGTCATTGGATTTAATTAGGAATATTCTTTTTTGAATATTTCAAAGTAATGAATCAGAAATCTTTTTCAAAAAACCTTATCAACGAAATAAAACGCTAATAAAATAAAAAATTCCGCATTTCCTCATTTTTCGCGTAGTTTCTTTCCCTGGAGTGGAGGTTCAATAATTTTTTTTTAAAGCAAGGGGAATAAAATAGTGTGTATGAATCCCCCGGTCTCTATTATTACATCAATTTCGAATTATTTATTCGAGCCAAATGAAATACGAGATGAAATTTTTAAAATGAAATATTTAAAAACGAGGTTCAAAGAAAATACATGTGTTACATATGTAACTTGATGTTTTGTTAATCAGATTTCTACCGACACTGCTATTGAAATTGATATCTTACGTTGTCGATTAACTCTGATTATCATATGGATATAGTTCGAAATAACTAACTCAAATATAAATCTTCTAAGGCAATGGATAAGACCATGAAAAGTACATTCAAGCCCTTATTTTACCTTTTTTCTTTACTTTATTGCAAATTCTTGTGATCTATGTTCCTACCTTACCTAGATCATAACTCGATCTAACTCCATCTGTATGTATTTATTTGAACTAAATTTGAGAAAAAGATATGATTTAGAGAAAAAAAGATATGATTTAGAGAAAAATAGAATGATTAAAAATCAGAAACAAGAATCACGTTCTATCCATTCAATATTTTTATTTTAAAGATAAATTAGTTAAAAAAGAAAAGACAATTTTCATTTCATTACATAATTTATCTTTATATAGATAGATATAGAAATAATATGTATTCCCTGGGACGGAAGGATTCGAACCTCCGAATACCGGGACCAAAACCCGTTGCCTTACCACTTGGCCACGCCCCATTTAGATTTCTATTCGATACTAATAAAGAATAGTATCGATATTGGTTATTCGTCAATTCCAGTCCAAATATCTATGGATTCTATTGTTCCTGGGATTTTGACACGTGTAGATATAGAATTATCTATAGATAAAACAAAACTTTATTTATTGATCATTACATATAATTCAATTAAGATATTAATTGAAAGGATGATTTCTTCAATTCGCAAAAGAAAATAGAAAAATTTTTGATTGGGCGAGTTCAAGTTCACAAAAAAAAGGATTTTTTTGATCTACCTTACTTTCGTCATTTTTACCATATATCAATTATCAAGAATAATATATTATTTTATTATATTAAATTATTATATTAATATATTAAATCAATCAAAATACAATTATCTCCAAGTCACAAAAAAAAAAATGTTTGTTATGCTTAATATCCTTAGTTTGATCTGTCTTAATTCCACCCTTTATTCGAGTAGTTTTTTCTTAGCCAAATTGCCCGAGGCCTACGCTTTTTTGAGTCCAATCGTAGATTTTATGCCAGTAATACCCCTTCTCTTTTTTCTCTTAGCCTTTGTTTGGCAAGCTGCTGTAAGTTTTCGATGAAATTTTTAATACTGTCCTAGACATGATTTATTTTCGAAAAAAAAAAATTATAAGAATGGATAAGATCAGATAAGTCTTACAGTATAGTATGAACTCTCGATTTAACTAATTCTTAGATAGCTTAGAGAAATCTGAATCACCCCCCCATTTCCATTTCCTCATTCTGATTCCTTTTCATTTATTGAATACTCCTATTTTTTGATTAATAAAGTAAAGGCCCCGCGGGGGTAGGAAAGAAGCTTTTTGGAATGAAAGAGGTAACTCTTATTCCAAATTAATTTATGATTATGAAAATTCTTTTTTATTTCATTTCTAGAAACCCTTTCTTGGTGTCAAAAAAAATAGGATATGCGGTATAAAAATAGAGAATCTATTCTCTTTTTTTTTTCAAAACAAAAATGATCTTTTGGAGATTGTGTAATGCTTACTCTCAAACTCTTTGTTTACACAGTAGTGATATTTTTTGTTTCTCTGTTCATCTTCGGATTCCTATCTAATGATCCAGGACGTAATCCTGGGCGTGAAGAATAAAAAAAGAGGACTTTCCTTTTACTTGCTTCATTTTTCAATGTTCTGAGGATTTTATCTATTGCACATCTTTATTTAATTAAAGAAAAAAAAGGTTCGAAGAATTGGAATTTGAAAGATAAATAAAATACCGAGTCATCAACGGAAACGGAAAGAGAGGGATTCGAACCCTCGGTACGAAAAGCTCGTACAACGGATTAGCAATCCGCCGCTTTAGTCCACTCAGCCATCTCTCCGAATTGAAAAAGGATAATTACTATGTTACACAGTTCCATTACACAAAATGGAAGGCTTCACAAAATCCCTTCTTTATCTATTTTAGATATATTATTTCACTATTTATACAGTATTATATAGTATTTTACTATATTGATATATACAACTGTAATATATACAACTTTGATAAGCAATCCTATATTTAGATAAAGAAAAGGCTCAAAATAGATATTTCGAATAAAAAAAAGAATACCGAAAGAAAGAGTTGTTTGATTTTCTTTTCACGGCCTGGCCTGGTCATTACCTAGCCGGGCCTTTTTTTTTTGTTTTTGTTCGAAATAAAAAATCGTAGATAAACTCAAATGATTTTGCTTTATTTGAAATAAAAAATGCTTGGCTTTTTTTTATTGAAACAACAATCAGAAGACGGATTATTTCCATATCTATGATAGAGAATCAAAGTTTCATTTATTATTACTTATTATATTACTAATTTTGATTACTAATATTATTATTTTTTTTTTGTTTTTTAAATAAATTAAATAAAAAAACAAAAAAGAGAATTGTCGATTGTTGTGCAATCCATTTTTATGTCATCACATAAATAGTTTTATAGAGCCCTATCTGTTCTGTCTAAAATCCTCGAAAGAACTTGGTATTTAGTTTTTTTTTAATTAATAGTACTC